TTCATGAGTTCCTCTATTCAATCCTTTTCCTTCTTCTTGTTGTTGGATATCTCGTTCGTACACATCTTCTCTTTGTTTCCCGAGCCTCTAGTGAGTTACAGACAGAGTTCGAAAAGGTCAAATCTTTGATGATTCCACCATACATGATTGAGTTGCGAAAACTTCTGGATAGGTATCCTACATCTGAACTGAATTCTTTCTGGTTAAAGAATCTCTTTCTAGTTGCTCTGGAACAATTAGGAGATTCTCTAGAAGAAATCCGGGGTTCTGTTTCTGGCGGCAACATGCTATTGGGTGGTGATCCCGCTTATGGGGTCAAATCAATCCGTTCTAAGAAGAAATATTTGAATATCAATTTCATCGATCTCATAAGTATCATACCAAATCCCACCAACCGAATCACTTTTTCAAGAAATACGAGACATCTAAGTCATACAAGTAAAGAGATCTATTCATTGATAAGAAAAAGAAAAAACGTGAACAGTGATTGGATTGATGATAAAATGGAATCCTGGGTTGCGAACAGTGATTCGATTGATGATGAAGAAAGAGAATTTTTGGTTCAGTTCTCCACCTTAACGACAGAAAAAGGGATTGATCAAATTCTATTGAGTCTGACTCATAGTGATTATTTATCTAGTGATCATTTATCAAAGAACGACTCTGGTTATCAAATGATTGAACACCCGGGAGCAATTTACTTACGATATTTAGTTGACATTCATAAAAAGTGTCTAATGAATTATGAGTTCAATACATCCTGTTTAGCAGAAAGACGGATATTCCTTGCTCATTATCAGACAATCACTTATTCACAAACCTCGTGTGGGGCTAATAGTTTTCATTTCCCGTCTCATGAAAAACCCTTTTCGCTCCGCTTAGCCCTATCCCCCTCTAGGGGTATTTTAGTGATAGGTTCTATAGGAACTGGACGCTCCTATTTGGTCAAATACCTAGCGACAAACTCCTATGTTCCTTTGGTATTTCTGAACAAGTTCCTGGATAACAAGCCTAAAGGTTTTCTTATTGATGATATCGATATTGATGATAGTGACACTATTGATGATAGTGACGAGAGTGATGCTAGTGACGATATCGATCTTGACCTCGATACGGAGCTGCTAACTCTGATGAATGCGCTAAATATGGATATGATGCCGGAAATAGACCGATTTTCTATCACCCTTCAATTCGAATTAGCAAAAGCAATGTCTCCTTGCATAATATGGATTCCAAACATTCATGATCTGGATGTGAATGAGTCGAATTACTTATCCCTCGGTCTATTAGTGAACTATCTATCCAGGGATTGTGAAAGATGTTCCACTAGAAATATTCTTGTTATTGCTTCGACTCATATTCCCCAAAAAGTGGATCCCGCTCTAATAGTTCCGAATAAATTAAATACATGCATTAAGATACGAAGGCTTCTTATTCCACAACAACGAAAGCACTTTTTCAATCTTTCATATACTAAGGGATTTCACTTGGAAAAGAAAATGTTCCATACTAATGAATTCGGGTCCATAACCATGGGTTCCAATGCACGAGATCTTGTAGCACTTACCAATGAGGCCTTAGCGATTAGTATTACACAGAAGAAATCAATTATAGACACTAATACAATTAGATCCGCTCTTCATAGACAAACTTGGGATTTGCGATCCCAGGTAAGATCGGTTCAGGATCATGAGATCCTTTTCTATCAGATAGGAAGGGCTGTTGCACAAAATGTACTTCTAAGTAATTGCCCCATAGATCCTATATCTATCTATATGAAGAAGAAATCATGTAACGAAAGGGATTCTTATTTGTACAAATGGTACTTCGAACTTGGAACGAGCATGAAGAAATTAACGATACTTCTTTATCTTTTGAGTTGTTCTGCCGGATCGGTCGCCCAAGACCTTTGGTCTCTACCCGGACCCGATGAAAAAAATGGGATCACTTCTTATGGACTCGTTGAGAATGCTTCTGATCTAGTTCATGGCCTATTAGAAGTAGAAGGTGCTCTGGGGGGATCCTCACGGACAGAAAAAGATTGCAGTCAGTTTGATAATGATCGAGTAACATTGCTTCTTCGGCCCGAACCAAGGAATCCTTTAGATATGATGCAAAATGGATCTTGTTCTATCGTTGATCAGAGATTTCTCTATGAAAAATACGAATCGGAGTTTGAAGAAGGGGAAGTAGAAGGAGCCCTCGACCCGCAACAGATAGAAGAGGATTTATTCAATCACATAGTTTGGGCTCCTAGAATATGGCGCCCTTGGGGCTTTCTATTTTATTGTATCGAAAGGCCCAATTCATTGGGATTTCCCTATTGGGCCAGGTCATTTCGGGGCAAGCGGATCATTTATGATGAAGAGAATGAGCTTCAAGAGAATGATTCGGAGTTCTTGCAGAGTGGAACCATGCAGTACCAGACACGAGATAGATCTTCCAAAGAACAAGGCTTTTTTCGAATAAGCCAATTCATTTGGGACCCTGCAGATCCACT